ATTAAGATCTATTCTTCAATATCAAGGAATCCGTTTTTTTCTTAAGCCTGAAATAAAGGATTCTTTTGAAATAGAAGAGATGTTTCATTCGAAATTAGGAGTTTCGAGTTATAAAATGAATCAATGGAAAGGATGGTTGAAAAGCTATAATCAATACGATTTATCTCAGATAATATGGTCTAGATTAATATCAGAAAAGTGGCGAAATAGAGTTCGCCACTGTCGTATGACGAAAAAGGAAAATTTAAGCAAATGGCATTCATATGAAAAAAACGAATTAATTGATTCCAAAAAACAACAAAAAATTAAAGTCTATTCATTATCGAATAAATCGAATAAAAAAGATAATTTTCAAAAATACTATATATATGATCTTTTATCATATAAATTTATGAATTATGATTATGAAAATAAAACAGAATGCTTTTTTTCTAGATCTCCGTTTCAAGGAAATAAGAACCAAGATATTTCTTATGACACACATAAAGACACCCTTTTTGATATGCTGAGGAGTATTTCTATCAATAATTTTCTAGGAAAGGTAGATATTCTACCTATGGAAAAAACTGCGGATAGAAAATATTTTGATTGGAAAATTATCAATTTTTCTCTTATACAAAGGGTAGATATTGAAACCTGGGTCGCGATCGATACTAATAGAAATCAAGATACTCAGATTGGTACTAAAAATTCTCAAATAATTAATAAAAAAGATCTTTTTTATCTTATTATTCCAGAAATCAATCCACCAAACTCCCACAAAGTCTTTTTTGATTGGATGGGAATGAATGCAAAAATGTTAAAGCATCCCATATCGAATCTTGAACTTTGGTTCTTCCCAGAATTTGTGTTACTTTATAATGCATATAAAACGAAACCTTGGTTTATACCAAGTAAATTACTTCTTTTAAATTTGAATAGAAATAAAAAAAGTAGTGAAAATAAAAAGATCAATGAAAAGCAAAAAAGAAGTTTTTTGATACCATCGACTAAACATCATCGAAATCAAGAACAAAAAGAATCCACAGGCCGAGGATACCTTCGCTCTATTCTTTCACAAGAAAAAGACATTGAAGAAAATTCTGAAAGATCAGACATGAAAAAAGGGAAAAAGCAAAAACAATACAAAAGTAACACAGAAGCAGAACTTGATTCATTCCTGAAACGTTATTTGCTTTTTCAATTGAGATGGGACGATACTTTGAATCAAAAAATGATCAATAATATCAAGGTATATTGTCTCCTCCTTAGACTGATAGATCCAAGAAAACTTATTATATCCTCAATTCAAAAGAGAGAAATGAGTTTGGATATAATGTTGATTCAGAAGAGTTTAACTCCTACAGAATTGATGAAAAAGGGAGTATTGATTATAGACCCCATTCATTTGCCTGGAAACGACGATGGACAATTAATTATGTATCAAATCATAGGTATTTCCTTATTTCATAAGAGTAAGCACCAAACTAATAAAAAATACCAAGAACAAAGATATGTTTCTAAAAATAATTTTTATGAAGCTAGTTCACCATATCAAAGAATAACTGAAACTAGGCACAAAGTTCATTTAGATTTGCCTGTTCCTGAAAATATTTTATCATTTAGATGTCGTAGAAAATTTAGAATTATAATTTGTTTCAATTCAAAGAGTAGGAATGGTGTAGATAGAAATTCAATATTTTGGAACGAGAAGAATGTAAAAAACAGCAACCAAGTTTCGGCTGATAAGAAACATCTGGATAGAGAGAAAAAGAAATTAATTAAATTAAAGCTTTTTCTTTGGCCTAATTATCGATTAGAAGATTTAGCTTGTATGAATCGTTCTTGGTTTGATACCAACAATGGCATTCATTTTTGTATCTTAAGGATACAGATGTATCCACGAATTAAAAATTCGTGAATAATACACTTTTTCACTATATGCTTATAGGATATATGAAAGCAACCAAATACACACATCACATGTCTTACATTTCATTCGAATAGCCAATATGAAATTTGTCTCAATTAGATCGCAAAAGAAATCAACAGAACCTGCTTCATTTTCGGTCTAAACTCTTCGATGCGAAAATGTACCAATCCTTTTATATCCTCTATCTAAATCCAATTTTAAATTGGATTGATTTGACTTCAGAAAATTAGGAGTTCATAAATTCTATTATTGTATATATCACATTAAAATGAATGGCATTATTATTACTGATCAGTAAAATCCATATCTGTAAAAAAAAGGGGGCAAAGGCATTTTTTTATGGTCAAAAATTCATTCATTTCAATTATTTCTCAAAAAGAAAACAGAGGGTCTGTTGAATTTCAAGTATTCAGTTTCACCACTAAAATAAGGAGACTTACTTCACATTTGGAATTGCACAAAAAGGACTCTTCATCTCAGATAGGTTTGCGAAAAATTTTGGGAAAACGTCAACGGCTGCTGACTTATTTGTCAAAAAAGAATATAGGGCGTTATAAAGAATTAATTGGTGAGTTGGGTATTCGAGAAATAAAAACTCGTTAATTTGAAGTGTAATACCATTTAAACTTATTCATTTTCATTTTGATGAACTTCTTTTTTTTACTTTCAGAAATGCATGGAAGAATGACTCGGGAAAAAAAACTTATGATTGCATCAACTACAAGAAAAGACCTCATGATAGTCAATATGGGCCCTCACCACCCATCAATGCATGGTGTTCTTCGACTGATAGTTACTCTCGACGGTGAAGATGTTATTGACTGTGAACCAATATTGGGTTATTTACATAGAGGGATGGAGAAAATTGCGGAAAATCGAACAATTATACAATATTTGCCTTATGTAACGCGTTGGGATTATTTAGCTACTATGTTCACAGAAGCAATAACTGTAAATGGACCGGAACAGCTAGGCAATATTCAAGTACCTCAAAGGGCTAGCTATATCAGAGCTATTATGTTGGAGTTGAGTCGTATCGCTTCCCATTTGTTATGGCTTGGCCCTTTTATGGCAGATATTGGGGCACAGACTCCTTTCTTCTATATTTTTCGAGAACGAGAATTGATATATGACCTATTCGAAGCTTCCACCGGTATGCGCATGATGCATAATTATTTTCGTATCGGAGGAGTAGCTGCTGATCTACCTCATGGCTGGATAGAAAAATGTTTGGATTTTTGCGATTATTTTTTAACCGGGGTTGCTGAATATCAAAAGCTTATTACACGGAATCCTATTTTTTTAGAACGAGTTGAAGGCGTAGGCATTATTGGCGCAGAAGAAGCACTAAATTGGGGTTTATCAGGACCAATGCTACGAGCTTCCGGAATACAATGGGATCTTCGTAAAGTTGATCGTTATGAGTGTTACGACGAATTTGATTGGGAGGTTCAATGGCAAAAAGAAGGGGATTCATTAGCGCGTTATTTAGTACGAATCAGTGAAATGACAGAATCCATAAAAATTATCCAACAGGCCCTGGAAGGAATTCCAGGGGGACCCTATGAGAATTTAGAAATCCGACGCTTTGGTAGAATAAAAAACCCCGAATGGAATGATTTTCAATATCGATTTATTAGTAAAAAACCTTCTCCGACTTTTGAATTGTCGAAACAAGAACTTTATGTAAGAGTTGAAGCACCAAAAGGCGAATTGGGAATTTTTATGATAGGAGATCAGAGTGTTTTTCCTTGGAGATGGAAAATTCGACCACCGGGTTTTATCAACTTGCAAATTCTTCCTCAGTTAGTTAAAAGAATGAAATTGGCTGATATTATGACGATACTAGGTAGCATAGATATCATTATGGGAGAAGTTGATCGTTGAAATGATAATTGATACAACTGAAATACAAACTATCAATTCTTTTTACAGATTGGAATCCTTAAAAGAGGTCTATGGGATCATATGGATGCTTGTCCCTATTTTGACTCTTGTATTAGGAATCACACTAGGTGTACTAGTAATTGTTTGGTTAGAAAGAGAAATATCTGCAGGAATACAACAACGTATTGGACCTGAATACGCCGGGCCTTTAGGAATTCTTCAAGCTCTAGCAGATGGTACAAAACTACTTTTCAAAGAGAATCTTCTTCCATCTAGAGGCGATACTCGTTTATTCAGTATCGGGCCATCCATAGCGGTCATATCCATTTTACTAAGTTATTCAGTAATTCCTTTTAGCTATCGACTTATTCTAGCTGATCTTAGTATTGGTGTTTTTTTATGGATCGCCGTTTCAAGCCTTGCTCCCGTTGGACTTCTTATGTCGGGATATGGATCAAATAATAAATATTCCTTTTTAGGTGGATTAAGGGCTGCTGCTCAATCAATTAGTTATGAAATACCATTAACTCTATGTGTATTATCAATATCTCTACGTGTGATTCAGTGAGACATAAAATTTCCCCTATTTCTTTTATTTCTAGCAAAAAAGTTAAATGAACTGAATATCTATTTTCTATTTTTTTATTCATCATTGGGGTTGATAAACTAAACCAGATAGTTATATGAGTGAAATAAAACGGCTTAAAGATTTGCTGTTAAAGGAATTCAATCTCATTTCCTATGTGCAAGAATTAAGTGAAAGTAAAGACATAAGCAGTCGAGACTGTTTACCCCAAGATTAGTTGATTAGTCATCATGACTTGAAGCGGGTTCAAAAGATCAACTTGTGGGGTTTTTAGCATCTATTAACATAGTGATTGCCCTAATGGGAGATTCAAACAAAATGAGTGGATGGTTAGGAAGACCAAGATACACAAAGGATTAATAATAGAGATTCTGGAAATTATCCAATAGGATATTTCTTTATAGAAAAGGAATTTGAGTTCGGGCTTTAAGTTGGTAGAAATGATTAAGAAGTACCCCCCACAATTTCGATCTAAAGTATGTTCCTATCCACCGATTAAGTAAATAACTATCAATAACGAAGAAATCTTTTACTTTGTATAATGTCCCTTTAGAAAGGAGAATAGGAACGGAATAAAATAGAAAGACTATAATTGCAAAAAGAGATCTTTTTTTTATTCATACCTAGTCTTTATTTAGAAAGATAAAATTCTTATTATGAAATGCAATCGCTAATTCTTTTTCGTAATTGAAAATGATAGGTTGAGATATCTATATGATATTCATCTAAAAAGCCTTTTTTTATTTAAGGGTAAAGTTTTTAATCAACAAAGAAAAATGAAAATTCTTAAAAGATGAGATCAATTCAGAAGCACTTTATTTATTCGAAATCTAGCAGACAGAATTTCATTGGTCTAATTCGAAACCTTAGAATAAGCGTTTGACTCTCGAGCGATCTTATAACCACATCAAAATAATGTTGAAAGGTCCTTATTTGTGACCTATGAGGAGCCGTATGAGGTGAAAATCTCATGTACGGTTCTGTAATAGCGACAGGAGCAGTGATGTTATCGTCGACTATGATTATCTAATAGTTCAAGTACAGTTGATATAGTTGAAGCGCAGTCAAAATATGGTTTTTGGGGGTGGAATTTGTGGCGGCAACCTATAGGGTTTATAGTTTTTCTAATTTCTTCTCTAGCCGAGTGTGAGAGATTACCCTTTGATTTACCAGAAGCAGAAGAAGAATTAGTAGCAGGTTATCAAACCGAATATTCAGGTATCAAATTTGGTTTATTTTACGTTGCTTCGTATCTAAATCTACTTGTTTCTTCATTATTTGTAACAGTTCTTTACTTTGGGGGTTGGAATCTTTCTATTCCATACATATTTGTTCCTGAGCTTTTTGACATTAAAAAAAAAAGTAAGGTTTTTGGAACAATAATCGATATCTTTATTACATTAGCTAAAACTTATTTGTTCTTGTTCATTTCTATTGCAACAAGATGGACTTTACCGAGACTGAGAATAGACCAACTTTTAAATCTTGGATGGAAACTTCTTTTACCTATTTCGCTAGGTAATTTATTATTAACAACTTCGTCCCAGCTTCTTTCACTGTAAAAGAATTCCCTATTCATAACTTATCTGAAACAAGAGAAAGAAACAAGTATCAATTTATTTATAGATATTCGATATGTTCCCTATGCTAATTGAGTTCTTAAATTCTAGTCAACAAACACTACGAGCTGCCAGGTACATTGGTCAAGGTTTCATGATTACCTTGTCCCACGCGAATCGTTTACCTGTAACTATTCAATACCCCTACGAAAAATTGATCACATCAGAACGTTTCCGAGGCCGAATCCACTTTGAATTTGATAAATGCATTGCTTGTGAAGTATGTGTTCGCGTATGTCCTATAGATCTACCTGTTGTTGATTGGAAATTGGAATCTGATATTCGAAAGAAACGATTACTTAATTACAGTATTGATTTTGGAATCTGTATATTTTGTGGTAATTGCGTTGAGTATTGTCCAACAAATTGTTTATCAATGACTGAAGAATATGAGCTTTCCACTTATGATCGTCATGAATTGAATTATAATCAAATTGCTTTAGGTCGGTTACCGGTGTCAATAATTGACGATTATACAATTCGAACAATTTCTTCGAATTCAGCTCAAATCAAAAATGTATAAAATCGCTATTCAAAAAAAATTCCTTTATATTCAAAAGTGATTTTTTCTTGAATTAGGGAATGAGGTTTTTGCTTGGTCAATACAAATGAGCGATTACTTGGCGATACTTGTGGTTTAATTTGAATTGAAAATTTCTATTCGAATATGATTTCAATAGTTTGAAACTCTGCTTTCGAGAATATAGTAGACCCATAACTGTATCTACATCAATCCATATCACCCCCATTCAAATTTCAGTCAATTAAGATTAAGAAGTATCCTGATAACCTCCTCTTTCCTGGTCAGGTCAATAAAGTCATGAAATATTTCGATTTCTTTTTTTCTATAAAATAAAATGGATTTACCTGCACCAATACATGATTTTCTTTTAGTCTTTTTGGGATCGGGTCTTATATTAGGAAGTCTGGGAGTAGTATTACTTCCGAATCCAATTTATTCAGCCTTTTCGTTGGGATTGGTTCTTTTTTGTATATCCTTATTCTATATTCTATCGAATTCGTATTTTGTAGCTGCTGCGCAACTTCTTATTTATGTAGGAGCTATAAATGTTTTAATCATTTTTGCTGTGATGTTCATGAATGGGTCAGAATATTACAAAGATTTTTCTCTTTGGACCGTTGGGGATGGAGTTACTTCAACGGTTTGTACAAGTCTTTTTATTTCACTAATTACTACTATTCCAGATACGTCATGGTATGGGATCATTTGGACTACAAAATCAAACCAGATTCTAGAGCAAGATTTGATAAGTAATAGTCAACAAATTGGAATTCATTTATCAACAGATTTTTTTCTTCCATTTGAACTCATTTCAATAATTCTTTTAGTTGCTTTAATAGGTGCAATTGTTATAGCTCGTCAATAATAAATCTTTAAAAAGAAGAATTCAAATAGAATCAACGAAAAGGGAATGTTATAATCCTTTTAGTTCCTGTCTAAAATAGAAATACTTTTTTCTATCGATCTATTACTAATATATTCCCTTGTTTCCTACTTGTTAGAATCGAATCGATTGAATTATTGTTCAGATTGAAAGGAATCAAGATTGATAAGGAGTTGGTTAATGATGCTGGAACATGTACTTGTTTTGAGTGCCTATTTATTTTCTATTGGTATTTATGGATTGATCACAAGTCGGAATATGGTTAGAGCCCTTATGTGTCTTGAACTTATATTAAATTCAGTTAATATAAATTTTGTAACATTTTCTGATATTTTTGATAATCGTCAATTAAGAGGAGACATTTTTTCAATTTTTGTTATAGCCATTGCAGCCGCTGAAGCAGCTATTGGACCCGCGATTGTTTCATCAATTTATCGTAACAGAAAATCAACTCGTAGTAACCAATCAAATTTGTTGAATAAATAGTATTAATCATATAAATCAAAATTCGAATAGTAATAAATTAATTCAAATTAGCAGGTTTGATAGGTAAAGTAAGATCATGGTTGCAACAAAAGAAGAAATCAAAGTATTTTGGCCCTAGCTCCTAAATCAATTCGGAAGTAGATAGATTCTGCTCACTCATTGATTCGTCTGGTATCTAAATATAGGATCCATTTCTAAGTTAGTTTACTAGATCGAAATCTTATGATGTTAAAAACTGTATAGATACAATGTCACATTCAGTAAAGATTTATGATACATGTATAGGATGTACTCAATGTGTTCGAGCGTGCCCCACTGATGTATTAGAAATGATACCCTGGGACGGATGTAAAGCTAAACAAATCGCTTCTGCTCCAAGGACCGAAGACTGCGTTGGTTGTAAGCGATGTGAATCTGCCTGTCCGACCGATTTCTTGAGTGTTCGAGTTTATTTATCGCAAGAAACAACTCGTAGTATGGGTCTAGCTTATTGATACGTTCCATAAAACTCTTCTTGAATCCATCTTTTTTTACCGACAAAATCCGTGCTCAAATTATTTTTATTTGATTTTGAGCACGGATTTTTCTGGCCCAAATGTATCTTGTCTTTACCACGAATCATTTTCCTTTATTAACAATAATTGTAGTTTTGCCAATATTAGCAGGTTCATTAATTTTATTTATTCCACATATAGGAAATCGAGTAATACGTTGGTATACTATATGTATATGTATTTTAGAACTTCTTCTAACGACTTATGCATTCTGTTATCATTTTCAATTGGATGATCCATTAATCCAACTAGTGGAGGATTTCAAATGGATCGCTTTTTTTGATTTTCATTGGAGATTAGGAATAGATGGACTTTCTATAGGACCGATTTTACTGACGGGATTCATCACGACTTTAGCTACTTTAGCGGCTCGGCCTGTTACTCGAGATTCTCGATTATTTCATTTTCTGATGTTAGCAATGTACAGTGGGCAAATAGGATTATTTTCTTCTCGGGACCTTTTACTTTTTTTCCTGATGTGGGAGTTAGAATTAATTCCCGTTTATCTACTTGTATCCATGTGGGGAGGAAAAAAACGTCTGTATTCAGCTACAAAATTTATTTTGTATACAGCGGGTGGTTCCGTTTTTCTTTTAATGGGAGTTCTGGGTATCGGTTTATATGGTTCTAATGAACCAACACTCAATTTTGAAATATTAGCTAATCAGCCCTATCCTGTGGGCTTGGAAATACTATTTTATATTGGATTTTTTATTGCTTTTGCTGTCAAATTGCCAATCATACCCCTACATACATGGTTACCAGATACGCATGGAGAAGGACATTATAGTACTTGTATGCTTCTAGCCGGAATTTTATTAAAAATGGGAGCATATGGATTAGTTCGAATCAATATGGAATTATTTCCTCATGCTCATTCTATATTTTCTCCTTGGTTGATGATAGTAGGTGCAATGCAAATAATCTATGCAGCTTCAACATCTCTGGGTCAACGGAATTTAAAAAAAAGAATAGCTTATTCCTCTGTATCACATATGGGTTTCATAATTATAGGAATTGGTTCTATCACTGATATGGGGCTCAACGGAGCCCTTTTACAAATAATCTCTCATGGATTTATTGGTGCTGCACTCTTTTTCTTGGCCGGAACTACTTATGATAGAATACGTCTTGTGTATCTTGACGAAATGGGTGGAATAGCTATCCCAATGCCAAAAATATTCACGATGTTCAGTAGCTTTTCGATGGCCTCCCTTGCATTACCAGGTATGAGTGGTTTTATTGCCGAATTAATAGTATTTTTTGGACTACTTACTAGTCCAAAATATTTTTTAATGACAAAACTACTAATTACTTTTGTAATGGCAATTGGAATCATATTCACTCCTATTTATTTATTATCTATGTTACGCCAGATGTTCTATGGATACAAGATATTTAATGTACCAACCTCTTATTTTTTTGATTCTGGACCGCGAGAGTTATTTATTTTGATCTCTATTTTTTTACCCGTACTAGGTATTGGTATGTATCCTGATTTTGTTCTTTCACTATCAGTTGAAAAGGTTGAAGTTATTCTATCTAATTCTTTTTATGGATAGTTTTGATGAATAAAAAAGAAAAAAAATATTATTTTTTATGTTCGTTGTACAATGAAAAAAAGAGGTTTTTTTCTTCTCTTACGTTAAGTAAAATCAATTTGAACAGGTGAGAACCCTGTGAATTTAATAGTGTAGTGATTCACAGGGTTCTCACCTGTTCACACAAAGTTTTTTTCATCTGATATGTGCTGTCCACTTTTCTATTCCTATTCATCATAATCCCTTAAATTGTGTTTAATTCAATTATATGTTAATGTAAATAAACCATAACTATGTAGTCCTATTCCTAATAGATTTATCCCAAAATAGCATATCCAAATTATAAGAAATCCAATAGACGCCACAATTGCTGAATTTGTACCCTGCAATTTTAGATTTGTTCGAGTATGTAAATAAATCGCGAATACGATCCAAGTAATAAAAGCCCAAGTTTCTTTTGGGTCCCAACTCCAATAAGATCCCCATGCTTCGTTAGCCCATACTGCTCCAGAAAGAATTCCTATGGTTAAAAAGATAAATCCTAGACTAATAACCCGATAACTCCAATAATCCAATTGTTGAATCAACTGAGACCTGTAATAATTAAAAAGAGAAGTATTTTTGAAAATATTACTTCGTTCGTTCATGTATTCGATTTCACCAAAGAAAAAGGAACCATTGAAATTTAAAAAACGATTACTCGTAGCAAAAAACTTTTTCTTTTTTCTAACTGTAATGACTATAAGTGATACTGATAATAATGATCCACATAAAAGGGCAGCGTAGCCTAATATCATCGTACTTACGTGCATTATTAACCACTCAGATTGAAGAGCTGGTACTAATATTGTAGATTTGTGTATTTCAGTTAAAAGACCTGAAGTAGCAAAGCCTTGGGTAAAAACAGCACTTGGGCCAATTATTGTGCTTAGAATATTTTTATTTTTTTTGAAATATGGAACTATATGAATAAGGGAAAAACTCCATGAAAGGAAAATTAATGATTCATATAAATCACTTAGTGGAAAATGTTCCGAATAAATCCAACGAGTAACTAATAATCCTGTTATAGAGAACAAATTAATTATCATGCCCTTTTCGGATGAATCATATAGTTTTACGATTTCATCGACGAAAAAGGTTATCAAATAAATTGTAAGTACAATTGAAACGAGCGAAAAAGAAATATGAGTTAATATATGCTCTAAGGTTGAAAATATCATAAGATTATAGGAGTCCTTTAATTAGAAAATCTATATGGAGAGTTGGATTCATTATAGGATATATTTACTTTTTTTAGGAAATGACATGCCGCCACTCGGACTCGAACCGAGATGCTCTAGCACTGCTTCCTAAGAGCAGCGTGTCTACCAATTTCACCATAGCGGCTTATCTTGAACTCATAATAGTCTATGAATAAGCAATCGTCTAGATTTAAGAATTCGATTGGTTGCAATATTTTTTTAGGAAAGATTCAAATTGATGAATAAAAATTTCTTCAACATAGGTATTTGAAGGTTCATTATTTTAGTTTAGAGTCTTCATTTTGATTTCGTGCATCTTATTTTATACTCTCTTCAATTTGAATTCTTGCAAAATTAAAAAATCCTACTATTAATTCAATTAAGGGAGAGAACTCAAATTTTTGTTTTAATGAACTATTTCAAAATTTAGTTGATCTCAAAAATCGAAAACAAAAAATGCAGTTTATCAATGAATATTAATAAAAAAAATCCATTTTGAATCATTCACAATTGACACATTATTTATCCAAAATAATTTCAATAAGTATTTTTGAATGGATTCATCACAAGAGATATAGGGTGGTCTATATAGGAATTTCGAGGAAATCGAAAAGTAAGAAAGTTACACAAAAGGGTTTATTATTTAAGTTTCCATTATTTTAGTAACGAAAGATATTCGCTCTTCTATATTATATAGAAATATATATAGATATAGAGAAAGTAAATATAATATATAGAATAAATAAAAACTTATATTTTTGGAAGAAATAGGTTGATGGGGAAAATAATACTCCCCACCTTGAAAATGAAAAGATATACTAAAAAAAATCGAGTATCTTGTGTTTTTTTTAATAAAAAGAAAGTCTTCTTTTTTTTTCGAATTTTGTAAGGTAAACAAAAGAGTTTTTTATATATTCTAGATTCTCAAAGCGGCGATAATTCCATTTTATATTGATTAACTCCGATAGGGAATGGAAATCGATAATTTTATTTTTGAAATGAAATCAGTCAATTTTTCGAGTCAGCCCGATTCAGATTATTTCAACGTTTTACTATTTATTTTATTAGTTTGTCGCATAAAAAAACTTTTTGAATTCCCGGTAGAAAGAGATTTCCCTAAGGAAAACGCTTTTAACGATGCACAATACCCCTTCATTTTCCAAACATTTTTTCGAACATGCTTTTTTGATACAGAAGTACGTTTTTTTGGAACTGCCATTTAAATTAAAATTAAGAGATTACTCATTGGTATAGCTGGATGTGAA